ACAACTCAAAGTCATCATTCCTTTTGGTTCGCACAACCAAAAAATTATTCCGGGGACCTACAGGAAGATGCAAAAATACGGAATTGTATCAAGAACTATGTACAAAAAAATAGGAAAATCTCCTCAGGTTTCGAAGGAATTGCACGTATAACAATTCAAAAAAAAATCGATTTGATCCAAGTCATAATCTATATTGGATTCCCAAATTTATTAATAGAGGGGCAAACACGAGGAATCGAAGAATTACAGATGAATGTACAAAAGGAGTTTAATTCTGTAAACCGGAGACTCAACATTGCTATCACAAGAGTTGAAAAACCTTATGGACAACCTAATATTCTTGCAGAATATATAGCTTTACAATTAAAAAATAGAGTTTCGTTTCGAAAAGCAATGAAAAAAGCTATTGAATTAACTGAACAAACGGATACAAAAGGAATTCAAGTGCAAATAGCAGGCCGTATCGACGGAAAAGAAATTGCACGTGTTGAATGGATCAGAGAGGGCAGAGTTCCCCTACAAACAATTCGCGCTAAAATTGATCATTGTTCCTATACAATTCGAACTATTTATGGAGTATTAGGTATAAAAATTTGGATATTTGTAGACGAGGAATAATCAACCTTGTCTTCCCATTCTGTCCAGTGATAAAACAAAAAATGACAAACTCTTTCACTCTTTTTTCGTTAAAAAAAAAAAAAGAACAATTCTAATTCTATAAGGTTAAATAAAAATTCGATTGATCATTTGGTATAATTGCTATGCTTAGTGTGTGACTCGTTAGTTTTTTCTTTATAGTTTCAAGTTGGGATTCAAAAAAAAAGTAAACTGACCCCTGCTATAAACTTTGTAATTATATAAAATAAACTAATAACCAACTTATTGCTTCGTATTGTCGAGATCCCAAGAAACAGTCACTATATGAATGAGTGGATCTATCATATGGTTGTAGCAACTGAAATTCTTTCAACAAAAAATAGATCTGATTATGGGTTGTAAAGCAAAAAAAAAATAAATAAAGGGATGTGGATAAATGGAAGGATGATAGAAAGAAAGAACAAAAATATCAATGATATATGATTCCAATATGTATGGTCTATGAATCACGTCATAAAAAGCAGTGTGATAAAGCATCAATACTGATAATCAATACTGATAAGATAATTATAAATATAAGAATTTAAAAATGAAATAATTTTAAATAGAATAAAATAATAAAGAGCCTTCAGGTTAATAAAAACTGAGGAAATTGACTTGGGAACGAATTTTGTTGGAAGCTCCATTGCAAAGTTCGGACCTAACCATTAATGGAGAAGCTATGGGAACGACAGAACCTGTGACTGCATAGGCTTCTATTGAAAACGAATCCTAATAATTCATTGGGTGGGATGGCGGAACGGACCAAGAAAAAATTGATTTATTCTGAGAGGTTATGAATTGAACCTTCGAATGAAACAGGAAAGAGTAAATATTCGCCCGCGAAACCTCTATTTATTGGATTACAATCCTTTGTCGTAATTCGATAGAGGTAAAAAAAAAAATAAGGAAAGGATTCGTTATGTTATAAAAATAAAAAAGAGAAACATTACATTATCTATAAAGATACATAAATGTACACACACGTATAGCTGTATTGTATATCTTGTATCTACATCTTCCTTCTTATGTAAGAAATTAAATATCAATAAAAGCCATTACTTGGTGTATTATCTATTAATGTGTACCTATTAATGTGTATCTATAATATTATTGAATTAGAATCCTTTCATTCGCGAGGAGCTGGATGAGAAGAAACTCTCATGTCCGGTTCTGCAGTAGAGATGGAATTAAGAAATAACCATCGACTATAACCCCAAAAGAACCAGATTTCGTAAACAGCATAGAGGAAGAATGAAAGGAATATCTTGTCGAGGCAATCATATTTGTTTCGGCAGATACGCTCTTCAGGCACTTGAACCTGCTTGGATTACAGCTAGACAAATAGAAGCAGGGCGAAGAGCAATGACACGATATGTGCGTCGTGGTGGAAAAATATGGGTACGTATATTTCCCGACAAACCTGTTACAGTAAGACCCGCGGAAACACGTATGGGTTCGGGGAAGGGATCCCCTGAATATTGGGTATCCGTTGTTAAACGGGGTCGAATACTTTATGAAATGGGTGGAGTATCAGAAACTGTAGCTAGAGCAGCTATCGCAATAGCTGCGCGCAAAATGCCTATACGAACTCAATTTATTATTTCAGGATAGAGATGTAGAACTAAACAAAAAGGGGTATTGGGGATGAAAAAACAACCGCAGGTTTATTTATTTCTGGACGGACAATATTTCTTTTTTTTTCTTTCATACTTTTGCATTGAAATAACAGATTGAAATAAAAATGATATGATTCAACCTCAGACCCTTTTGAATGTAGCGGATAACAGCGGAGCTCGAAAATTGATGTGTATTCGAATCATAGGAGCTGGTAATCACCGATATGCTCATATTGGTGATGTTATTGTTGCTGTAATCAAAGAAGCAGTTCCCAATATGCCTCTAGAAAGATCAGAAGTAATTAGAGCTGTAATTGTACGTACATGTAAAGAACTCAAACGTGAAAACGGTATGATAATACGATATGACGACAATGCTGCAGTTGTCATTGATCAGGAAGGAAATCCAAAAGGAACTCGAGTTTTTGGTGCGATCGCTCGAGAATTGAGACAGTTAAATTTTACTAAAATAGTTTCATTAGCTCCCGAAGTATTATAAATAGTAGTAGATGAGACTATGATATAGTAGGATATCTGAAATAGATCAAATTAGTAGATTGTGTCTCACGTATATACTTTATAATAAAAAAAAAAGAAAAAAAAGGAAACATGTTGATTATATCAAAATTTGGAGGAACCTATAATTCTAGTTCGTCATGGGTAGGGACACTATTGCCGATCTAATAACTTCTATAAGAAATGCTGACACGGATAAAAAAGGAAGGGTTCGAATAGCATCTACAAATATCACCGAAAACATTGTTAAAATACTTCTACGAGAAGGTTTTATTGAAAACGTTCGGAAACATCAGGAGAGTAACAAATATTTCTTGGTTTCAACTCTGCGACATAGAAAAACCAGAAAAGGAATATATAAAACTAGAACCATTTTAAAGCGTATCAGCCGGCCCGGCTTACGAATTTATTCCAACTATCAACGAATTCCTAAGATTTTAGGTGGAATGGGAATTGTAATTCTTTCTACTTCTCGAGGTATAATAACAGATCGAGAAGCTCGACTAGAAAGAATTGGAGGAGAAATTTTGTGTTATATATGGTAATCTTCCACCTCTGGTATCCGAATTTGATCTCTAACTTCCTATTTGTAAAATAGAGAGGAAAAGTGAGTTATATAACTCTTCCTCCATTAGTTGATACTTCAAGGAGGTTACCTGGAATGAAAGAACAAAAATTGATTCATGAGGGTTTAATTACTGAATCACTTCCCAACGGTATGTTCCGGGTCCGTTTAGATAATGAAGATCTAATTCTAGGATATGTTTCAGGGAGGATCCGCCGCAGTTTTATACGGATACTACCGGGAGATAGAGTAAAAATTGAAGTAAGTCGTTATGATTCAACCAGGGGACGTATAATTTATCGACTTCGCAACAAAGATTCGAACGATTAGGTTATTTTTTTAACCATGGGTATACAATTTGAAGTTAAAAAAAAATTCAAGAGACTTATTCTCTTCCAAGAAGTGGATTCAGAATTAAGGTAAGGAATAAAAAATATGAAAATAAGGGCTTCCGTTCGTAAAATTTGTGAAAAATGCCGACTGATTCGCAGGCGTGGACGAATTATAGTGATTTGTTCCAATCCGAAACATAAACAGAGACAAGGGTAATTCTTCTAAAAAAGAACTTTACTTTCCAAAATTCAAAAATAAAATATGTAAAAATAAGGTAAAGGATCCGTTTTAACATGAAATGGGTATCCCCGTATCTTTTCTTTTTGTATATTTCTGACTCATAAATATGAGATGATAAAATATGACAAAAGCTATACCAAGAATTGGTTCACGTAGGAATGGGCGTATTGGTTCACGTAAGAATGGACGTAGAATACCAAAAGGCGTTATTCATGTTCAAGCGAGTTTCAACAATACCATTATAACTGTTACAGATGTACGAGGTCGGGTAGTTTCTTGGGCCTCCGCCGGTACTTCTGGATTCAAAGGCACAAGAAGAGGAACACCTTATGCTGCTCAAGCCACAGCGGTAAATGCTATTCGTACAGTGGTTGATCAGGGTATGCAACGAGCAGAAGTTATGATAAAGGGTCCTGGTCTCGGAAGAGATGCAGCATTACGAGCCATTCGTAGAAGTGGTATATTATTAAGCTTCGTACGTGATGTAACACCTATGCCACATAATGGATGTCGACCTCCTAAAAAAAGACGTGTGTAGAAATAAGAATTAAACCGATTTCAAGAGAAATAAATGATCAAATAATAATACTAGTATAGTATGGTTCGAGAGGAAGTAGCAGGATCCACTCGAACACTACAGTGGAAGTGTGTTGAATCAAGAGTAGACAGTAAGCGTCTTTATTATGGTCGTTTCATTCTGTCACCACTTATGAAAGGTCAAGCTGATACCATCGGTATTGCCATGCGAAGGGCCTTACTTGGAGAAATAGAAGGAACATGTATCACACGTGCAAAATCTAAGAAGGTGCCACATGAATATTCTACGATAGTAGGTATTGAGGAATCAGTACATGAAATCTTACAAAATTTGAAAGAAATTGTATTGAGAAGTAATCTCTATGGAGTTAGAGACGCGTCAATTTGCGTAAGGGGTCCTAGATACGTAACCGCTCAAGATATTATCTCACCACCTTCCGTAGAAATAGTTGACACGACACAACATATAGCTAACCTGACGGAACCAATTGATTTGTGTATTGGATTACAAATCAAGAGAGATCGCGGATATCGTATGGAACCCATAAATGACT